AAGAATTTTTGAGGAAGTATGGGATGGATAAGACTAATTAATTGCTTTTTTATTGAATCCCATCCGAGCGAGATTCAATTACTTGATACAGAATTCAACTATAGATCCAAGAGATTTTATTCTATTTGATGTTTCATCGAATCATGTGATGAATACATGGAACTTTTATCCGGAACTACACTTAACTATCTATCAATTTTCGATTTTCTATCCTTTCCTTATCTCCTGTCTTAGTCTGAGATAGAGAGAGGCATATCTTACTATAATACTATAATAAAATAATACGTGAATTGATGAGTAAAAGTTGAAGAGAGGTGTTTCCTATTTTTAGCGGTACAAATAAGTTCCCGGGGTATTAGAGCATTACCTCATTAGAATATAATGAAGTAAGGGTTGTTCATCAAAGGTGAGTGAAGAGGAAAATAGATAGGAATCGCGAAAGATAGAAAGCTTTGTGGGATTTAGTCACACCATTAGATTCTATTGACAATTCCAAAAAACTGTTCATACTATGAATGAGCATAGTATGGTGGCGATCCGAGCAGGTATGCCCCCATGGTCAAAAGGTGGATGACATTTCCCTTTCACGGAAGTAGTGGGGATTCGATTTCCCCTGGGGGTAGGGTACTATGAGAGGAAGTTGCTCATGGATTATCAATAAGTTTCGAATTGATTCTTCCTGGGTCGATGCCCGAGTGGTTAATGGGGACGGACTGTAAATTCGTTGGCAATTTGTCTACGCTGGTTCAAATCCAGCTCGGCCCAAAAATTCGCCGATCCATCATGAGATTATTTCCAATTTGATTTGTTCTCCCGAAGCATCTGAAACTAGAAAGAAGTAAAAAAAAAAAATAGCTATTATCAATCGATTTGACGCGATTTGACAAACAACCAATAGGATTACTAGCAACCTGTTTCGTTCCCTCTAAAATCAATATTCGCATGGAGATTGATAGTAATATATCACCCCTTTCTCTCTTAGAATACGATGATTCTAGATAGAACTGAACTTGTTTGATTGAATGAAACCGTTCAAAATATGTAGGCCCCACGCCTTATTTATCTGGGATTGTAGTTCAATCGGTCAGAGCACCGCCCTGTCACGGCGGAAGCTGCGGGTTCGAGCCCCGTCAGTCCCGACCTAGAATCTGATGAATCCATCAATTCATCTCTCTATTTTCTGTGAAGAGGGACACGGAGCAGGATCTCCTTCCCGGTGCTGGGTCCTTATTTCTTTTTTGCTTTCCTTTGCCTTTTGGTAATTTCAAGTCATTCAATTTGTACCGTACCGATTGATGGGATGTGGGAGAGACCTATTTAGATTGCTACAATTATTGGTAGCACCCTATTCAATTAAGGATTCCGGGAAATGCCGTACTTGTCTGGGTTTTTCGCTTGCCCCTGATCCATTTTATAGAATAAACATATGTTTTACAGGAGCACAGACACCAATTAGGATTCATATTTTGTTTTTGTACGATACAAAATCAACCCCACTTTCACATAGTTAACCCGGCGGAATGCTTGAAAGGTTCAAAGTACCCCCACTCCCCCTAACTCCGAGTTTCAAGTTTATAGAAAATCAATTTCTAATTGGAAATAATCTATCGCACTCTCAATTCATATTGAATTTTTCATATTATATATCTGTTCTAGGACCGAAAAAGGGGGTATTACTAAAAGAAAGATCAAACAAGGATCTACCAGACTTAGCTTAGTGAGGGAATGGATAATCCTTTTTCTTCCTATTTGAAAGGTCCTATGGAAGAAAGAACAAATTACAAAACAGTCAATTTGTCAAAGTATTGGATCTTTTCTATTGGGATCCGTTCTTATCAAACCTCTTTGTCTTATAAGGAAATTGGGTCATAAAAAACAAAGTTTCGAACGGAATTCCCTCTTTATTTCCATTTCACTTCTACAATATTGATTGGGTTTGTGATCAACGGAAGTGTAAGATAGGTCATATGGTCGTTATATGATTCTATAAAGAAGACGGGGGGGTATAGAAAATAAAAGGAACAAAGAATGAAAAACCAAAGAGGATTCTTGATTGGATCAGGAATTCCATTTTTTATTGCGTATGTATCAAAGATCTTCCTATGTTATACTATTCAATTCTTGATGAAAAATTGATTTGATAGCTGAGATATTGTTATTCATGACATTGATCCAATTTAATACCATCGGGGGGAATTGCATACTATCGAAGTGAGAGACAAAAGATTTAGACTCTCTATGGGATTAGATCCCGAGTTATTATGAAATAAAAAAAAAATGATAAAATCAAATTATGGAAGTAAATATTCTCGCATTTATTGCTACTGCATTGTTCATTCTAATCCCTACGGCTTTTTTACTTATCATTTACGTAAAAACGGTCAGTCAAAAGGATTAATTTGAATCAAGCCCGGCTTCTTAGTCCTTATCAATTGATGGAATAAATGAAAGGAGATTTAAATCTCTAGTCTTAAATGAGCGGACTAGAATCAACAGTTATAGTATATGAAATCCGATAGATAGTATGGTAGAAAGAAATAGATCTATTTCTTTCTACCATACTAAATGTCTATTATTCTATATTCTAGAAAGTGAGACTGATGATTCGGCTGTAGAAATATATATAATATAGGATTCATTTCCTATTGAATATGGATCCATCTATAATATGGATATTCATCCAGGTACATATAAATCAGGTACATAAAAATCACATATGTCTAATGTATATATAAAAAGTCACCCCCAATTCTGACATAATATCCTAAGAATTCGAGTTTTTTGATCCATCCATTTGATTTGTCGTGATTCCAACCAATCCGAGATAACCGAATGTCCGCTTTGACTCTTATGTCTTATATGTCGTGCGTTGCGGCTCTAATTACTCGGTTTCTTATTTTTTCCAATAGGGAGGGACCCAGGGAGCTGTCGAAGAAATCAAATCAATAGAGGAAGGTCTGGGCATATACCGAATAAAATTCTAGAAAAAAAAAAAAGAAAGCGAGTAATCCCCTTTTTCTCAATCAATCTGACAAAGCAAAATGGACCATTAAGAGATGAGTCAAGCAATTCTATGGGAAATTGTTCAGACAGATTGAGAAAAATCGTAGTAGATTCCAACTATTTCTAACGTGTGAACCATGATATGGACTGAGTCAATAAAGCGTAAATTCAATATGATTTCTCATTTCTAAGAGTCTAAATGCTTGAGCAATAAAGAGGGAAACAAATAAAAAAGGGGGCGGGTTTTTACTCATTGTAATATCCATATCTGATTCTGTTAATAGCTAGTGGCTAGAGTTCATCAAAATAGGAACATGGGATGAATTGAAATATTTCAAATATTTCTTTGATTAAAAAGATATTCTTCATATCTTGCATTTCTAATTTGGAAAAAGGATCTCCTTTTTTTTTATTAATTGAAAAAACGCTTTTGGAGAATGATCTATGAAAGAGACTATTGATAAAGTTCGATTACTCAACTCAATTAGCCGTTACTCTAGAGTCCACTTCTTCCCCATACTACGAGTGAAAGGGAAAATGTAAAGACTACCATTAATGCAGCCCAAGCAAGACTTACTATATCCATATGAATTATGTCCCCTATCTCTATCTCTATAGAATATGAAGATATTCTCCCCTTATTGATCACTAATAATAATCAACTCGATCGATGGCGCAGAGGCAAAAAGGAATTCTAACCGAAGGAAGGTTATTGATGAAGCAATCCAATAAATCTACCCATAACAAGTTCTTATACTGAATTTGTTTGATTCCCCGTTTCACTATCTAATTCAAGGCTCAGTCAGTATAGACTACACTATTAATGTAAGTCCTCACAGCCTAGTTCTTCTATACCATAATCCTCCTTCGAATCCTCGTCGCAAGGATTGACAGCCTTTTATAAAATAGAAAAGCCCCTATTCTGAAAATTGAATAAGTATTGGCAGTTCTAAGTTCTAGCCCTTTTCCTCTGCTTTTGCTGGGCAAGAATTGGGTCATTTGTCTGCTATCAAGAAAGGCATTTCGAGTTTTTATTGGTCAGGCGACACCCGGATTTGAACTGGGGAAAAGGGATTTGCAGTCCCCCGCCTTACCGCTCGGCCATGCCGCCAAAACGAAAAATATAGGGAGATTGGCATTTTTTACATTTTTTATTGGATTCGATGAATCCCATTCTCCTTATGCCTTTTCTAATAAATCTCAAAACCCTTTTTCTTTTTTTTTGTTTTGTTTTTTATTGAAAGAGAAAACAGAAAAGCCAAATTTTCTTTTCTGTCACAGAAATTCAAAAGAAAGGAAAATTGGAACCATTAACTATAGACTGTGAATTCATGAAAGTTTTGTTTTTTTTTTATCTCAAATAGCCTTTCCTTAGTGTCATAAGACAATAAAATTGAGACACAACCCATCAGTGCCAATTATTTTCACTAATTGAATCCTTTTCACTTACAATAATAACAAGAATTATGTGTATATGTCAACCATATAACAAAAATTATTACGCAGATATACCTAATTAGATATCTTATTTATATATGATATTCCTAGAAAGCGATTAAGGGAATGGCCGTGCTTCCGTTCTTCAAAGACTGTCAATCCTTGCGACGAGGATTCGAAGATTGAATCTATTGAATATCCAATAGAAATTAGGATATATAGCGCGGTTGCCAAAGTAAGTAGAATTTGGATAGGCGATTATAGGGATAGCTAAATAGCTGCGTGTTCTTACTAAATACAGTTCCTCTTGCGCACTCCAATTGGATTCCACGAATTCAACTAAGAAACACACCCTATCTCTTCTCTGCGGATCATTTCTGCCTTTATTGCATTCATAGATAGAGCAGGGATCAAAAATCCTGAGTCCATTTACTTTTTTGGTATCCAGCGGGCTCATAATATCATAATAGATAGAAATAGCATCCCTTTTTCTATTCTATTATTACTTTTCTATTCATCTATACAAGATTCCCTAATATAAGTCTAAGTGGCAGAATTTTTTTTTGTTCGGGAATGTTTTATTTTCTCAAGCCATTTCCATTTATTTCTATCTCTTGCAAATTCAAATTTGAGTAGAAAATTCTCTTTCTTTCTTTCTCCGTTCATATTTTAGATATTCCATATATATATGAAGTTGTTTAAAATAAGATTTTATGTGATTCAGTAAACAGAATATCCAGTCCATCATTGCTAGATCGATCCATATGGTTCGATGAAGAATGAGCCAATGAATGGGATTTTTTTGATAAATAGGAAACAAAAGTAAAGATGCTTCGAGATACAAACGAGGGAATGTCCACAGTACCTGGGTTTAGTCAGATACAATTTGAGGGATTTTGTAGGTTCATCAATCAGGGTTTGATGGAAGAATTTGATAAGTTTCCAAAAATTGAGGATAGAGATCAAGAAATGGAATTTCAATTATTTGTGGAAAGATATCAATTGCAAGAGCCTTTAATAAAAGAAATAGATGCTGTGCATGGATCACTCACATATTGTTCGGAATTATATGTACCCGCAGGCTTAAGTTGGAAAACCGGCAAGGATACGCAAGAACAAAACCTATTTATTGGAAACATTCCTCTCATGAATTCCCTGGGAACCTCTATAGTAAATGGAATATACAGAATAGTGATCAATCAAATAGTGCAAAGTCCCGGTATTTATTACCGTTCAAAATTGGACTATACCGGAATTTCGGTCTATACCGCTACCATAATATCAGATTGGGGAGGAAGATCAGAATTAGAGATTGATAGAAAAGCACGGATATGGGCGCGCGTGAGTAGGAAACAAAAAATATCTATTCTAGTCCCATCATCAGCTATGGGTTCGAATCTAAGAGAAATTCTAGAAAATGTTTGCTACCCAGAAATTTTCGTGTCTTTTCCGAATGATAAGGAGAAAAAAAAAATGGGGTCAAAAGAAAATGCTATTTTGGAATTTTATCAACAATTTGCTTGTGTCGGCGGGGACCCAGTATTTTCTGAGTCCTTATGTAAGGAATTACAAAAGAAATTTTTTCAACAAAGATGTGAATTAGGAAGGGTTGGGCGACGAAATATGAACCGGAGATTGAATCTTGATATACCTCAGAACATTACATTTTTGTTACCACGGGATGTATTGGCAGCTGCGGATCACTTGATCGGAATGAAATTTGGAATGGGTACGCTTGACGATATGAATCACTTGAAAAATAAACGTATTCGTTCTGTAGGGGATCTTTTACAGGATCAATTCGGAGTGGCTATGGTTCGTTTAGAATATGCGGTTCGAAAAACTCTAGGTGGAGCAATTAAGCAAAAAAGGATACCAACTCCTCATTATTTGGTAACTTCAACTCTATTAACAACCACTTATGAATCCTTTTTTGGCCTACACCCCCTATCTCAAGTTTTTGATCAAACAAATCCATTGACACAAATAGTTCATGGGCGAAAATTCAGTTATTTGGGTCCTGGGGGGTTGACAGGGCGAACTGCTAGTTTTCGGATACGAGACATCCATCCTAGTAACTATGGGCGTATTTGCCCAATTGATACATCTGAAGGAATCAATGTTGGACTCGTTGGATCCTTAGCAATTCATGCGAGGCTTGGTCATTGGGGATCTTTAGAAAGACCGTTTTATGAAATTTCTGAGAGATCAAAAAAGGGGCGGGTGCTTTATTTATCCCCAAGTCTGGATGAATACTATATGGTAACGTCAGGAAATTCTTTAGCAGTAAATCGTGGTATTACGGAAGAGCAGGGTGTTCCGGCTCGATACTGTCAAGAATTCCTGACTATTGCATGGGAAGAGATTCAGCTTCGAAGCATTTTTCCCTTCCAATATTTTTCTATTGGAGCCTCCCTCATTCCTTTTGTCGAGCACAATGATGCGAATCGGGCTTTAATGAGTTCTAATATGCAACGTCAAGCAGTTCCGCTTTCTCGATCCGAGAAGTGCATTGTTGGAACTGGGTTAGAAGGCCATGTGGCTCTAGATTCGGGGGTTTCCGTTATAGCCGAACACGGGGGAAAGGTCATTTATGCCAATACTGACAAGATCATTTTATCAGGTAATGGAGACACTCTAAGCATTCCCTTGCTTAGGTATCAACGTTCCAACAAAAATACTTGTATGCATCAAAAAACCCGGGTTCCGCGGGGTAAATGCATTAAAAAAGGACAAATTTTAGCGGAGGGTACTGCTACAACTGGCGGCGAACTCGCTTTAGGAAAAAATATATTAGTGGCTTATATGCCCTGGGAGGGCTACAATTTTGAGGATGCAGTACTCATTAGCGAACGTCTGGTATATGCAGATATTTATACTTCTTTTCATATACGGAAATATGAAATTCAGATTCATGTGACAAGCCAAGGTCCCGAAAGAATCACTAATGACATACCGTACTTAGAGGCCCATTTACTTCGCAATTTAGATAAAAGTGGAATTGTGATGCTGGGCTCTTGGGTAGAAACGGGCGATGTTTTAGTAGGCAAATTAACGCCGCAGATGGCGAAAGAATCCTCATCTGCCCCGGAAGCTAGATTATTACGAGCCATACTTGGTATTCCGGTATCCACCACAAAGGAAACGTGTCTAAAATTACCCATAGGTAGCAGAGGTCGAGTTATTGATGTGAGATGGGTCCATAAAAAAGGGGGTTACAGTTATAATCCAGAAACGATTCGTGTATATATTTCACAGAAACGTGCAATCAAAGTAGGTGATAAAGTAGCAGGAAGGCATGGGAATAAAGGTATCATTTCCAAAATTTTGCCTATACAAGATATGCCCTATCTGCAAGATGGAACACCTGTTGATATGGTCTTCAATCCATTAGGAGTACCTTCACGAATGAATGTAGGGCAGATATTTGAGTGTTCGCTCGGGTTAGCGGGGGATCTGCTAGACAGGCATTATCGAATAGCGCCCTTTGATGAGAGATATGAGCAAGAGGCTTCGAGAAAACTCGTGTTTTCTGAATTATATGAAGCCGGTAAGCGAACAGCGAATCCATGGGTATTTGAACCCGAATATCCGGGAAAAAGCAGAATATTTGATGGAAGAACGGGGGATCCTTTCGAACAACCTGTTTTAATAGGAAAGGCCTATATCTTGAAATTAATTCATCAAGTTGATGATAAAATCCATGGGCGTTCCACTGGAAAGTACGCGCTTGTTACACAACAAGCTCTTAGAGGAAGAGCCAAACAAGGGGGACAGCGGGTAGGAGAAATGGAAGTTTGGGCTCTAGAGGGATTTGGTGTTGCTCATATCTTACAAGAGATGCTTACTTATAAATCTGATCATGTTCGAGCTCGTCAGGAAGTACTTGATACTACGATCAATGGAGGAAGGATAGCTAAGCCAGAGAAGGATGCTCCAGAATCTTTTCGATTGCTAGTTCGAGAACTACGATCTTTGGCTCTAGAAATGAACCATTTCCTTGTATCTGAGAAGAACTTCCAGATTAATAGGAAGGAAGTTTGATTGGAATGAATCAGAATTTTTCTTCTATGATCGACCGATATAAACATCAACAACTTCGAATTGGATCAGTTTCTCCTCAACAAATAATTGCCTGGGCTAATAAAATCCTACCTAATGGAGAGGTGGTTGGAGAGGTGACAAAACCCCATACTTATCATTACAAAACCAATAAACCGGAAAAGGATGGATTGTTTTGTGAAAGAATTTTTGGGCCTATAAAAAGTGGAATTTGTGCTTGTGGAAATTATCGAGTAATCAGAGATACAAAAGAAGAACCGAAATTTTGCGAACAATGTGGAGTCGAGTTTGTTCATACTCGGGTACGACGATATCAAATGGGATACATTAAACTGGCATGCCCAGTAACTCATGTGTGGTATTTGAAACGTCTTCCTAGTTATATCGCGAATCTTTTAGATAAACCGCTTAAAGAATTAGAGGGCCTCGTATACTGCGATGTGTGATTTGATCGAAATTTTGATTTTACAGATTCGGAATAAGAAACTGTCATCCCGTTCAATCTCATTGGGATGCCCCAGCTCTGACATGTCTCTTGGGAGGAGCAGCATGAAACTCAGAATCCTATTATGGGTGTATTCAATACTCTCAAAATAAGGGGAATTGATCTATGGTTGATTCCATAACAGATAAATAGGAATTGCTAGTTGTACCTCGTTAAAAAGACTTCTTTACGTGGAATTAATCATTCCATATAGAAAGAATTTCTCTTCAAGTAAACAAATATGGCATGGTTGCGAAAGCCTATCTATCGCATATAGGCTTTAAATCATGACATAACCGTCGAGGTTAAGTAGGGACCTAAAAGATCGAACAGAACGATACATAGACAAGTAAATTCCTTCTGAGTTCCGAGGTATTCTTTTAAGAAGGGGATTCCTCATTCGAAGGGAAGTAGACTACTCAATAATTTCCCATTTCATTTATGTCCTAAATTGCCGAATCAGGAATTCATAAAATAGAAATAAAAAGGAAGGATGTATTAATGAAATGTTGGTTGGTCCTCACCGGAAACTTGAGTAAGGAGTAGATCTTGTTGGGGTTTTCTAGAAAAAAAAAAAAATGGGAAAGCGAGAGCCCCCCTTTATCGTTATTTGGCGTAACTACTTGAGCCGGATGAGAGGAAACCCTCACGTCCGATTTTGAAGGGGGGGAAATCCTATAGGAACCTATCCCAATTTTTCCTTTGCGAGGCCTGTTGCTAAAAAACCCACTTTCTTACGATTACGAGGTTCATTCGAATACGAAATACAATCTTGGAAATACAGCATCCCACCTTTTTTTACTACTCAAGGTTTCGATAGATTTCGAAATAGAGAAATCTCGACTGGGGCAGGTGCTATCAGAGAACAATTAGCCGATCTGGATTTGGGACTTATTAGAGATTCTTCATTGGTCGAATGGAAAGACTTAGGGGGCGAAGGGCCCGCCGGTAATGAATGGAAAGAGAGAAAAATTGGAAGAAGAAAGGTTTTTTTGGTTAGACGCATGGAATTAGCTAAGCATTTTATTCGAACAAATGTAGAACCAGAACGGATGGTTTTGTGTCTATTACCGGTTCTTCCTCCCGAATTGAGACCACTCTTTCAGCTAGAGGAGGGTAAACAAATGAATTCGGATATTAATGAACTTTATAGAAGAGTTCTTTTTCGGAACAATACTCTTATCGATCTATTAATACCAAGTAGATTTACGCCGAGGGACTTAGTCAGGTGTCAGGAAAAATTAGTACAGGAAGCCGTGGATACACTTCTTGATAATGGGCTCCGCGGACAACCAATCAGGGACAGTCATAATAAAGTTTACAAGTCTTTTTCAGAGCTAATTAAGGGCAAAGAGGGAAGATTTCGACAGACTCTGCTTGGTAAACGGGTGGATTATTCGGGGCGTTCTGTCATTGTCGTGGGCCCTTCACTTTCATTACATAGATGTGGATTGCCTCGCGAAATAGCAATAGAGCTTTTCCAGACATTTGTAATTCGTGGTCTAATCAGACAACGCGTTGCTTCCAACATAGACGTTGCAAAAAGTAAAATTCTGGAAAAAGAACCAATTGTCTGGGAAATACTTCAAGAAGTTATGCAGGGACATCCTGTATTGCTAAATAGAGCACCTACTTTGCATAGATTAGGCATACAGGCATTCGAACCCATTTTAGTGGAAGGGCGTGCTATTTTTTTACATCCATTAGTTTGTAAGGGGTTTAATGCAGACTTTGATGGGGATCAAATGGCTGTTCATCTACCTTTATCTTTAGAAGCTCAAGCAGAGGCTCGTTTACTTATGTTTTCTCATATGAATCTCCTGTCTCCGGCTATTGGAGATCCCATTTCCGTACCAACCCAAGATATGCTTATGGGCCTGTATCTATTAACAATTGGGAATCCTCGAGGTATTTGTGCAAATAGGTATAATCCATGTAATCGGAGAAACTATCAAAATGAAAAAATTGACGAAAATAGCTATAAGTATACAAAAGAACCCTATTTTTGTAGTTCCTATGACGCACTTGGGGCTTATCGGCAGAAACGAATCAATTTAGATAGTCCCTTGTGGCTCCGGTGGCGACTAGATCAACGCGTCATTGCATCAAGAGAAGTTCCTATCGAAGTTCAATTTGAATCTTTGGGTACCTATGATGAGATTTATGGGCACTATCTGATAGTAAGAAATGTCAAAAAAGAAATGCTTTGTATAGATATTCGAACCACTCTTGGTCATATTTCTTTTTATCGAGAAATAGAAGAAGCTTTACAAGGGTTTTACCGGGCTTGCTCATAGGGTACAATTATATGATATCCATGCCCGTGGAAATTCGATTCGGGTCTCTCTCTATCAATCAACTAGTATCATAATTCCTGAATTTCTACGCGAATCGCGATCGAGGAAAGGAAGTCTTTGAATCGCTGACTCAAACTTATTGTGCAATCTTACTCAATAGGGAGGTACTTATGGCAGAACGGGCCGATCTGGTCTTTCACAATCAAAAAATGGATGGAACTGCCATGAAACGACTTATTAGCAGATTAATAGATCACTTTGGAATGGCATATACATCACATATCTTGGATCAAGTAAAGACTCTGGGTTTCCAGCAGGCCACTGCTACCTCCATTTCATTAGGCATTGATGATCTTTTAACAATACCCTCAAAGGGATGGCTAGTCCAAGATGCTGAACAACAAAGTTTTCTTTTGGAAAAACACCATCAGTATGGGAGTGTACACGCGGTAGAAAAATTACGTCAATCCATTGAGATATGGTATTCTACGAGTGAATACTTGCGCCAAGAAATGAATCTGAATTTTAGGATGACCGATCCTTCTAATCCAGTCCATATAATGTCTTTTTCGGGAGCTAGAGGAAATGCATCTCAAGTACACCAATTAGTAGGTATGAGAGGGTTAATGTCAGATCCCCAAGGACAAATGATTGATTTACCCATTCAAAGCAATTTACGCGAAGGACTCTCTTTAACAGAATATATAATTTCCTGCTATGGAGCCCGGAAAGGGGTTGTGGATACCGCTGTACGAACAGCGGATGCTGGATACCTCACGCGCCGTCTTGTTGAAGTAGTTCAACACATTGTTGTGCGTAGAACAGATTGTGGCACTCTCCGAGGTATTTCTCTAAGTCCCCGAAATGGGATGATAAGAGAAAGATTTTTTATCCAAACATTAATTGGTCGTGTATTAGCAGACGATGTATATATAGGCTCCCGATGCATTGCCATCCGAAATCAAGATATTGGTAGGGGACTTGTGAATCGATTCATAGCCTGTGGAGCGCAGCCAATATCTATTCGAACCCCCTTTACTTGCAAGAGTACATCTTGGATCTGTCGATTATGTTATGGTCGGAGTCCCACTCATGGCGACTTGGTCGAGTTGGGAGAAGCGGTAGGTATTATTGCGGGTCAATCTATCGGGGAACCGGGGACTCAACTAACATTAAGAACTTTTCATACTGGTGGAGTATTTACAGGCGGTACTGCAGAATACGTACGAGCCCCTTCTAATGGAAAAATCAAATTCAATCAGGATTTGCTTCATCCTACACGTACATGTCATGGTCATCCTGCTTTTCTATGTTATATAGCCCTATATGTAACTATTGAGGATCAAGATATTCTACATAATGTGACTATTCCACCAAAAAGTTTTCTTTTAGTTCAAAATGATCAATATGTAGAATCAGAACAAGTGATTGCGGAGATTCGCGCGGGAACATCCACCTTGAATTTGAAAGATAGGGTTCGAAAACATATTTATTCTGACTCAGAGGGAGAAATGCATTGGAGTACCGCGGTGTACCATGCACCCGACTATACATATGGTAATGTTCATCTCTTACCAAAAACAAGTCATTTATGGATAGTATCGGGGGTTCCGTACAGATCCAGTATGCTCTCTGTTTCACTCCACAAGGATCAGGATCAAATGAATGTTCATTCTCTTTCTGCTGAAGGAAAATCCATTTCTAATTCTAATCTATTAGTTCCTAATGATCAAGCAAGATATAACACATTTTTGAGTTCAGAGCCCTTTGGTAAACACGGGGAGAGGATTCTTGATTATTTAGGACCTGGTCGAATCATACCCAACGGTCCTTGTAATCTCACATATACTGCCATTCTCCACGGGAATTCTGATTTCTTTTTCTTGTCAAAGAGGAGAAGAAATCGATTCATCATTCCATTCCAATATAATCAAGGACAAGAAAAAGAACTAATAACCCCCTCGGGTCTCTCGATTGAAATACCTATAAATGGGATTTTCCATAGAAATAGTATTCTTGCTTATTTCGACGATCCCCGATACAGAAGAAAGAGTTCGGGAATTACTAAATATGGGACTATCGAGGCGCGTTCGAGCGTAAAGAAAGAAGATTTGATTGAGTATCGAAGAATGCCAAAATACCAAACGAAAATAGATCAAATTTTTTGCATTCCCGAGGAAGTGCATATTTTACCCGGATCGTCTTCCGTAATGGTACGAAATAATAGTATTATTGGGGTAGATACAGAAATCACTTTCAAAACAAGAAGCCGAGTAGGCGGATTGGTCCAAGTAGAGAAAAAAACAAAAAAGATTGAACTGAAAATATTTTCTGGAGATATTTATTTTCCCGGAGAGACAGATAAGATCTCCTGGCAGAGCGGTATCTTGATACCACCCGGAAGGGAAAAAAAAAATTCAAAGGAATCAAAAAAAGTGAAAAATTGGAGCTATGTCGAACGGATTGCCCCTGCTAAGAAAAGGTATTTTGTTTTAGTTCGACCCGTAGTTAGGTATGAAATCGCGGATGGGATAAATTTCGCAACGCTTTTCCCTCAGGATCCGTTGCAGGAAAGGGATAATGTGCAACTTCGAGTTGTCAATTATATCCTTTGTGGAAATGGCAAACCAATTCGAGGAATTTCTCATACAAATATTCAATTAGTTCGAACTTGTTTAGTATTGAATTGGTGCCAAGAAAAAAAGGGTTCTTCTATGGAGGAGATTCATGCTTCCTTTGTTGAAATAAGGGTAAATGATCTGATTCAAGATTTCATCAGAATGGACTTAGTGAAATCCCCTATTTCGTATACCAGAAAAAGGAATGCTCCGGCAGAGTCCGAGTTGATCCTGGTTAATGGAGCAGATCGCACCAATCCTTTTTATTCCAAGGCAAGGATTCAACAATTGCTTACCCAACAGCAAGGAACTATTCGTACGTTGTTGAATCGAAATAAGGAATGTAAATCTTTGATAATTTTGTCATCATCTAATTGTTTTCGAATAGGCCCATTCGACGATTTCAAATATAAGAATCTAACAAAAAAATCAAATACAAATAAAGGGGATTCCGTACTTCCAATTAGGAATTCATTTGGTCCCTTAGGGGTTGTCCCTAAAATTGCGAATTTTTATTCATTTTACTATTTAATAACTCATAATCAGATCTTGATAAATAAATATTTGCTACTTGACAATCTAAAAGCGGATTTTCAAATACTTCAATATTTTTTAATGGATGAAAATGGGAGAATTTATAATCCTGATCCATGCAGTAACAGGATTTGGAATCCATTCAATTCGAATTGGTATTGTCTCCATCACGATTATTGTGACGAAAGATCAACAATAATTAGCCTTGGACAGTTTTTTTGTGAAAATCTATCTATATCTCAATATGGGACGCCTCTAAAATCTGGCCAGGTTCTGATTATTCATGTTGACTTTTTAGTAATAAGATCTGCTAAGCCCTATTTGGCTATTCCGGGAGCAACCGTTCATGGTCATTATGGAGAAATAATGTACGGAGGAGATCCTTTACTTACATTTCTATATGAAAAATCAAGATCTAGTGATATAACGCAGGGTCTTCCAAAAGTAGAACAAGTCTTAGAAGCGCGTTCGGTTGATTCAATATCAATGAACTTAGAAAAGAGGGTTGAGGGTTGGAACGAATCTATAACAAGAATTCTTGGGATTCCTTGGGGATTCTTGATTGGCGCTGAGCTAACCATATCGCAAAGTCGGATTTCTTTGGTTAATAAGATTCAAAGGGTTTATCGATCCCAGGGAGTGCAGATCCATAATAGGCATATAGAAATTATTGTACGTCAAATAACATCAAAAGTGTTGGTTTCAGAAGAGGGAATGTCTAATGTTTTTTCACCTGGCGAGCTAATTGGGTTGTTGCGTGCGGAACGAACAGGGCGTGCGTTGGAAGAAGCGGCCTGTTATCGAGCCGTCTTTTTGGGAATAACGAGGGCGTCTCTGAATACTCAAAGTTTCATATCCGAAGCGAGTTTTCAAGAAACTGCTCGAGTTTTAGCAAAGGCGGCTCTACGAGGTCGTATCGATTGGTTGAAGGGTCTGAAAGAAAATGTTGTTCTGGGGGGTATGATACCGGTTGGTACCGGATTCAAAGGATTAGTGCACCCTTCCAGCCAACACGGCGACATTTCGTTGGAAACGAAAACTAAGAATCTATTCGAAGGGGGTATGAGAGATATTTTGTTCTACCACAAAGATTTTTTTTCTTCTTGTATTCCAATTCCAAAGAATTTTCATGAGATAGATATATCAGAACAATAATTGACAGAATTTATTGATTCCTAAGAAGGGATTCATCCTTTTCATTTCACTTTCACTACCTACTCTTCTTATAAAAAAGAACTAAGGAATAGAAAGGAAGTCATCGCTCGGACCGTGTATCCATGTTAAATCTCCGGTAGAAGGTTCCTTCGGAACAATTTTTTATTTCAGGGTACCTCGTCTCTTAAACAAAAAGAGAAAGTGTGGGGAGAAATGACAAGAAGATATTGGAACATCCAATTAGAAGAGATGATCAAAGCAGGAGTGCATTTTGGTCATGGTACTAAGAAATGGAATCCTAGAATGGCACCTTACATATTGACAAAACGTAAGGGTAGGCATATTACCAATCTTACGAGAACTGCTCGTTTTTTATCAGAAGCTTGTGATTTACTTTTTGATGCATCAAGTAGGAGAAAACAATTCTTACTAGTTGGTACCAAAATCATAGCAACTGATTTAGTAGCATCGGCTGCAATAAGGGCGCGATGTCATTATGTTAATAAAAAATGGCTCGGTGGTATGTCAACGAATTGGTCCACTACGAAAACGAGACTTCAAAAGTTCAGGGACCTGAGAGCGGAACAAAAGAGGGGAAGATTCAACCGTCTTCCTAAAAGAGATGCAGCAATGTTGAAGAGACAATTATCTCACTTGCAAAGATATCTGGGTGGCATCAAATATATGACGGGGGTGCCTGATATTGTAATTATCCTTGATCAGCACGAAGAATATACCGCTCTTCGAGAATGTATCACTTTGGGAATTCCAACAATTTGTTTAATCGATACAAATTGTGACCCGGATCTCGCAGATCTTTCGATTCCCGCCAATGATGACGCTAGGGCGTCAATCCGATTCATTCTTAAAAAACTCATATCTGCAATTTGTGAGGGCCGTTCTAGCTATATAAGAAATTGTTGATTAATAATAAGATAAGTCAATTACTTCAGGAACTCCATGGATTTATCGAATTGGTTACAATTTCTGAATATAACAAAAGAGAAAAAAAGCGTCGGGAATAGTCTGTAATTACTGGGTATCCGAAATATATAAGTGGGTGAGTCGAGAAAGAGATGGTTGAATCAAAATAATGGCTTTTTAAGTTCTATTTCTGTAAGAGGTCAATATGAATCTTCTACCATCTTCCGTCAACACACTAAAAGGGCTATATGATATATCCGGTGTCGAAGTAGGCCAGCATTTTTATTGGCAAATAGGGGGTTTCCAAGTACATGCCCAAGTACTTATCACTTCTTGGTTCGTAATGGCTATCTTACTAAGTTCCGCCACTATAGCCGTTCGAAATCCGCAAACCATTCCTACCGACGGTCAGAATTTCTTCGAATATGTCCTTGAATTCGTTCGAGACTTGAGTAAAACCCAAATTGGAGAAGAATATGGTCCTTGGGTTCCCTTTATTGGAACTATGTTCTTATTTATTTTTGTTTCTAACTGGTCGGGGGCTCTTTTACCTTGGAAAATCATACAATTACCTCATGGGGAGTTAGCCGCGCCCACCAATGATATAAATACTACGGTTGCTTTAGCTTTACCTACGTCAGTGGCATACTTCTATGCGGGTCTTACAAAAAAGGGATTGGGTTATTTTGCTAAATACATTCAACCCACTCCAATCCTTTTACCTATTAACATCCTAGAAGATTTCACAAAACCCTTATCGCTGAGTTTTCGACTTTTTGGGAATATATTGGCCGATGAATTGGTAGTTGTTGTTCTTGTTTCTTTAGTACCTTCAGTGGTTCCTATACCTGTCATGTTCCTTGGATTATTTACAAGTGGTATTCAAGCTCTTATTTTTGCAACTTTAGCCGCGGCTTATATAGGAGAATCCATGGAGGGTCATCATTGACTAGCTTTGCTTTTTTTTTTTTTTACGTTATCGCAATGCAATGTACGGATAATATATACAAATAGAATAGAGTATATACGATCTAGAATAGTAGTCAAAAAAGGCAAAAAGATTATTTATTATTATTGATATAGTAAAAATAGTAAAAAAGGGAAAGGGATCTCAAAGAGTTTTTTCCTAGGATTCCCTTTTTTTTGACCGATTTCTGTCATATCCCTTCCAATGAATATTCTATTTTGATTTGTTCAGTCAATCACACTATGACGATTTATTATTTGTATTTTGTATTAAGAAGTCTTATCTTATCTTATCTAGTCCCGGCATGCTATTCTATTAAACAAAAAACGCGGTTTTACAGTCCCACTTCCTTTGAGTTTCAACGATTGGTCAAAATTCAAATGAATTGCGTGCAATTAGATATCAAATCTTTCTATTCTAGGGAATGATTCATACAAATGAATTTGTCTCTTTTCTCTTTGTAGTCATGCGGGATAATGATAAAGAAAAGTAAACGAATATGAACTTCATAAAAATAGGTTAGGGGGTCGAACTAAGTATATGGAATGGCTATAAACCAACTCTTATCTATCTTTAGAAAAAGGATAAAATCTCGTGGCCCGTGGAATAGAAGATCGAAATCTTTGGTTTACGTTATGGAAGAAACACGTGTATATGGGATAGTAGATAGTGACTAGTTATCTATATGAACGACCTATATCTCTTTTGTCCTTCCCCACACCATACCATGAATTTCGATGGGGATTCCAATAGAATAGAAAGTCCCTCTTTTTCGTTTGGGCCGAATGAATAAACAGACGAAAGCAGGCATATCGAATCAAAGAGAAAGGATGAAGAAATGAAAGAGGGCTTTCGGAATAAAGAAATGGAAGACCCAGAACCCTATGAATTGATAAAAAAACTCCACGGATAGGAATGAAAAATGAGATATCCAAGTTGTTCTGACGATTCCATATTCTCATTACTTGAATTTTCACTCATAGGTCTTAGTTATTTCGACCGGCTCGATCTTACTTTAGGAGTGGAAGGAAGAATAAGTCATAATTCAATGGTTTATTGTATCATTAACCATTTCTTTCTTTTTTGCAAGGAACTTACCATGAATCCACTGATTGCTGCCGCTTCCGTTATTGCTGCTGGATTGGCCGTAGGGCTGGCTTCTATTGGACCTGGAGTTGGTCAAGGTACTGCTGCGGGACAAGCCGTCGAAGGTATCGCGAGACAACCCGAAGCAGAGGGTAAAATACGAGGTACTTTATTGCTCAGCCTGGCTTTTATGGAAGCTTTAACAATTTATGGACTGGTCGTGGCATTAGCACTTTTATTTGCAAATCCTTTTGTTTAGTTTCATCCTCGAAATAGAAATGGGAAATTCTTTTCTTTTTTTTTTATCTCAGTCTTGGGTCTTGTCGCTTGCTTTTTCGAATTTTATCAAAATTGAACTCCTACAATTCATACCTTTCAATTATTCGTTGAGACAATACTCCGGGAAGGACTTATTTGAGGATGAGGAATTCAATTAGCGGATTCACTCGCCTTCTCCCCTTCTTAGTCCAAAGGAAACTCCTTTTTTTGTTTTTAGGAAGTGCTGCTACAAATGAGGCATTTCGCAATGGACATAAGGCCTGGGACCTAATACTAAGCAAATTCAGTATTTTCTTATTGGGTTGGGAACTTGAATTGAAATAAGAAAGAAATAGGAATTTCCAGAATTCCTATATTCTATATTGAATACTGATAAATGAAATCGAAATAAGTCAATAAAAAAATCAAATAAACAAAAAAAAATGGGGGGCAAAGTACTATAAGCTCTGGTCAAGTAGTACTATCTATAAGAGGAGATCATATGAAAAATGTAACCGATTCTTTCGTTTCCTTGGGTCACTGGTCATCCGCCGGGAGTTTCGGATTTAATACCGATATTTTAGCAACAAATCCAATAAATCTCAGTCTAGTACTTGGCGTATTGATCTTTTTTGGAAAGGGAGTGTGTGCGAGTTGTTTATTTCAATACAAGGCTGGATTCAACCAGCTGCACTTTTTTTTTTTTCTTTAGAACTTGAAAATAAAGGTGTACTATCTGGCGAATTACTTCTGAATTAATTCGTAAATCATATGTACGAACCATAGCATTTCGTGACTCATTGGGAAATCGACTTTGATTCTCTATCAACCAATAATGTGGGATCCTTAAGATGGTTAAAACTCAATTGTTTGAAGTCCAGGCGCAACATTGGTATTCTTTCTACCACTATATTAGTTTAGTATAGTGATGCTTTCAAAATAAATAGTTGCAATTTATCCGATTCCGATATAGAACACTCATATCGATATAAAGGGTTTGAACCATTTACTGGAAAGGGGGCACCCCTGTCCTTTTTTTACCCAATGCTGAATTGACAACCTGTACATAAAATAAGAGGAATTTTTGGATTTGGAGAAAAAAAGAAACAACCTTGCTGAGAATTACAGATTTTTTTCTGGTCGGTAGAGTCCTCCAAAAATCCTGGTCTTGGATC